CTATTTTTTTAAATTCATTTTGTGCATCTCTTAATTTCAGGAGTTATTGGTACTATAATTGAATTTAATTAAGGAGATCTCCTTCTTTCTTAAAGCTCGGTTAGGGTAAAATAATAATTAAAGTAAAGGGAGTAAGTACTTAATCTATACTTATTCGGCTTTGTACCTATATAAGCTATATAAGATAGTCAGCATAGTCAGCATCCCGAAAAAAGGGGGGGTCCCTCCTTTTTTTATTTATTATGATTTTTCATTCTTGGGGAGTAGATCGAAGTTAATTAGCAAGGGCAAGTATTAAGTTCAATATCTTTGTCTGTCCAAATTTCATTAATAAACAATCAAATTACGCGATCTAGTTTATTTGAACCTTTAGTTATTTCGTGTTTGACTCTAATGAATAATTAGAAATCGATGGAAGGAGCGGGAAAATTGAGATAAAGGGATTCATTCTATTCACTTTACTTTCATTCCTTTATTTCTTTTATGACAATCTTATAGACTTATAGAAAGATTATTGAATATCAAGTTAAACAAAATATGAAAATCTGTATATAAAATGAGGAAATGCATAGTCTATATGTATATATTGTTATTGTTCTATTTCATTGAGCGCCGTTTTTCGTTGTGAAACAAGAATTTTGTGATTTCTTAAATTGAAAATGAAAATTTCAATGTCTAACATAGAATATCTATAAGAGTAACAATATCTGATAGATAGGAACTATTCTTTTAGCTATTTGATAAAATAAGAATCGAAAGAATAAGTACTAAAATCTTCCCTACCATCAGTCTTTTTTATTTATTTCATAAAAATAAACAACAAATTTTATTTATTGATTTGTTGTTTGATACGTTTATTGGCTTTAAATTTGAATTATTGGTGATTCAATTCCAAAAGAAATAGAGAAATTTTTTATGATGATCAAATTTGATTTGTACTCTAAAACTTTATTCAAATAATAATAATAATATCAAAGTAGGAAAGTTAATTAGAAACTCATTAATTTTCATGATTCTTTATAAATGAAATCTTTTATATTTAAAGTTTAAAGGTGTGCGCGGTTGGTGAATCTATATTTTTGAGTTATTTGTAGATATTCAAAAAGAATTAAGTTCTTCATTTTTTTATTTCTATTTTAGAATCTAATAATTGATTTTGATAATTAAAAAAATCTTATACTATAACGATAAAATTGGGGTTATGTTCAATTCGTGCTAAAATTTCTTCAGAAATAGTTCTATCCATCTATCTAGAAGAAAGGTGATAGATTACTATGTACCGAATGAACCAATGATTATTCACGATTCCATAATTGAATCAATTCCATACCGGTTCCAAATTATAGAAATGTTATGGTAAAACTTCGTTTGAAACGATGTGGTAGAAAGCAACGTGCGGCTTGAAAGACATGATCCATTGTGGACTTACATCCACCATTTTATATAAGGATGAAGGTGCTCTTGGCTCGACATCATTTAGATTTCTTCTGTTTTACTAGAACCCTCGTTGGGTTGTAATGTAAATAGTCCATGATGGAGCTCGGGTCGAAAGTATTGATTCATTTCTCAGGGGCAAAGATCTAGGGTTAATGTCAATCAATAAATTGGAAGAACTTCGTAAGTATATCTTCGATAGAGAAATTGAAAGAGTTTCACGTTTCTAATCTAATAAAAAATTCTTGGAATTGAAAAAACTCTTTTCATAGAAAGTGTATTACATGAGAATCAACCTTTTCTATGATTCTTTACTATATACTATAAATCGCAAAAAAGGGTATGTTGCTGCCATTTTGAAAAGATTAAGAATCACCGAAGTTATGTCTAAACCCAATGATTTAAAACAAAGATTAAAGGATCCCAAAACAAGAAAATACCTTTTCTATTGTTTCTATAACTAGACCATAATAAAAATTAAAGTCGATTTGAAACAAACAAAAAGAAAGGGGGTTTAAAGACTGCTCAATAAATGAAATGCGTAAAAATTTTCCTTTGAGCCATTTGAGAGTTATCTAACTTGAGTTATGAGTACAAATGATTTTTTTTTTCAGGAAGTAAAAATAAAAAAAGAGGGATTTAAACCATAATCTAATTCATCTAACCATTTTATAGACCCATTTGTGATTGTATGTAATTCTATACATAAATAGAACTTAGAATCATTTTTTCGCGAGCCGTACGAGGAGAAAACTTCCTATACGTTTCTAGGGGGGTTATTCATCTACATCTATCCCACTGAGCCGTCTATCGAATCGTTGCAATTGATGTTCGGTCCCGAAGAGAAGGAAGAGATCTTCGGAAAGTTGGTTTTTATGATCCGATAAAGAATCAAATAGATTTAAATGTTCCTGCTATTCTATATTTCCTTGAGAAAGGTGCTCAACCTACAGAAAGGGTTCAGAATATTTTAAAGAAAGCGGAGATTTTTTTTTAAGGAACTTCACTTTAATCAAACGAAATCAAATTAAAGAAAAAAAAAAAAAATAATAATAGAGATTAAGGT